CTATTTTTTTTTTATCTGTCAGAAAAAAAAAATAGAATAAGTTTTCTTAATATTGTATTGAATTTAATAATAAGAGACTAGAAGTGAAAGTCTCTTTCTCGCATCCATCAATTGCCGGAAAAAAAATATCGTATGCCTCGATATGAAACCATTTGATACGGAAAGCCATGATTTGATAGATTTATTTTAGATAGATATATCTTATCTTATAGAAATTGAAATGTAAATTGATCTTTTCTTGTGTTCTCTGAAATCAAAGAAAGATATTGAAAATGAAAAATGACTTTTGGGACTTGGAATAACCCTTTCTCCGCGGAGGAAGGGAATAGCAATTTATTCCTATGGAACCCCTAGGAACAAGAATATTTAATCGGAAATATCGACAGATTCTTCTGGAGTTCAAACCAAAGAAAGATGGAAAATGAAATAAAAGAAGATAATTTCATCTCTATTTTTATATCGAATTTGAATATCAGAATAGTAGATATAGTCATGATTCAATGGGTTAGGTCCACTTACTTTTTATTTTGTTGATTGATAATCTTTCCAATGAATTTGGATTGGGATAACAGAAAAATAGGAGTATCTGGCAATTAAATGAGATGACTTATCATTGTTCATTATAAAAAAAAAATGTTCACTTTTCTAACTAGAATTACTATATTCTAATTCATTAGAATTATTCTATTATCATTTTTTAGAATTAAAAATTTCCTAATTCCATTTTCCTTTTCGAATGAAATTCGAAAATTCCTTAATTTTTTATTACAAATATCAACAATATCCCTATTTTCCCCTCAAATATGAATACTACCGTTGGGTTTTTATGCAAAAAAGTAAAAAGCCCCTTATCGGATTTGAACCGATGACTTACGCCTTACCATGGCGTTACTCTACCACTGAGTTAAAAGGGCCCTTTTGATTCAATTCCTGAATAAGTAACTAGACACTATGAGTCTAGTACATATATTTAGTATTGCATATGCTCCTATTTATATATATACTTATTCTATATTCTATTATTTTATATTAATATTATTTTATATTAATACTATATTATAAATATATAAATATACTACTATATTCTAATTAAAATTAGAATTCTAAATTATTATATTAGAATTATAAATTCTAATTTGAATTATATTGAATTCTATTAAAATAAAATAGAATATATGTACATAGATATATTTTATAGTGGCTCATTACGGAACAAGAAATTTCATTTACCTAGTGAGTATAGAGAAAAGGTAAAATGGTTTTGGTTTATTGATATTGGAGTTTTGGTTTATTGATATTGGATTTGATAAATATCAATGCAATGAATTATTTGAAAACCGATCCTAATGGGATTGGATTGCTCCATGTACCCGCCAATTCAATATAGAATAGATCCAAGAAATTTCCTCGAATCATTGATAAATGGATTCCATTTGTCCCTCAACCAAATTCTTATTGAAAAACAATTTTCAATAACTTGTTGATCCCTATCCCTCTTCCCAGATTTCCAGATTGATTATCGTTTTTTAATTTCCCGGCTTAGTGTGAGATATAAATATCCTCATCGAATCTTAACAATGAATGAATCAATGAATGTGAAAAAAAATGAAGTTTAAACCCCTCGCCCTTTCCGGTAAACCAATCATTCTCCGAAAGGGTCCTGTCCTATCCTTCGTATTTTTTATTTTTCTATTTTTTTTTTTTAGAATTCTAGAGTGGCCATTGGAATGAACAATTTAGAAATCGAAATGAAGAATCAAAAAATTCTTATGGACTTATGACAGACGGAAAAATCCTTCTGATCGAGTCATATCATTCCATTATATTGACAATTTCAAAAAACTGTTCATACTATGAACATAATAGAATGGCGGTCGGGCAAGTATGCCCCCATCGTCTAGTGGTTTAGGACATCTCTCTTTCAAGGAGGCAGCGGGGATTCGACTTCCCCTGGGGGTAGGGTACTACTAAAAGAAGTTGATCCTGGGATTTTCAATAAAGACTGAGATTGACTCTTCCTGGGTCGATGCCCGAGCGGTTAATGGGGACGGACTGTAAATTCGTTGGCAATATGTCTACGCTGGTTCAAATCCAGCTCGGCCCAACCCAATAATTCGCCGATCCACCATGAATAACCACCGGAAATACTCGATGCGCCGATATGGAAGAATAAAAAATGGATACATACCTTACCTGCCTTTCTTTTTTTTTTATTACGTATTTTTCCACAAATTCAGATCTTGCTAATAATTTAGATTCATATCAGGATATGTAAGTATAAAGTATAAGGAAAGAAAAGGGGGGTAAAGTAAATAAAAAACTCTTTTTTACTTGATTCATTGAAATGAAAGATTGATTTTCAATTGATTTGGCAATAACGAAAAGATTACTAGTAATCCGTGTCGATCTCGCTAAAGTGCATATCCATGTAGATATCAATATATCAGTCCCGCCTCTGTCAGTTACAACACAACGATTCTAATCGAAAATCGAAATGAAGAGGTTTGAATGAAATGGTAAGAATATGTACGCTCTACGCTTTTTTTCCCTGGGATTGTAGTTCAATTGGTCAGAGCACCGCCCTGTCAAGGCGGAAGCTGCGGGTTCGAGCCCCGTCAGTCCCGATGGATACAAATCCAATAAAAAAATACATCAATTTATATCTCCATTTTCTGTGAAAGGGAATAGAACAGAATTTTATTCCTACCTAGGACCCCCCTTTTTTTTATTTCTTTTTTCTTTTTCGTTTCACATTTATCATCAAACCAATATGGTAATTTCCATTTCGTCAACTAATATTGATTGGTGGGAAATAAACATATGTGGATTAGTATAAATATTAGTAGCGTCCTATTCAGGATTCCAAGAAAAAGAGATACCGTACTGCTGGGCCTGACTTTTTTCGATTACTCCTGATCTGTGTAATGGAATAGAGTACTATATATGTTTACCACGAACACACCCACAAATGGAATTTTCACAATACAAAAGAAATTGAACATAGTTGATTAGAATACTTTAAGATTCAAAGTATATCCCTTATCTTGCCCCGATTTTGTGTAACTAATTTCAATTACTAATTATTTGAATTTGAAACAATCTATCTCATTCCAATTTCACACTGAACTTTTGATACATGTGTCCTATTCCTAATGCAAGTAGAAGAATATTAATAAAATAGAGTAGAGATCAAACAAAGATTCCCTCTCGATAAGAGAGGGAATGAATAATCTTTTTTTTTTAGTTTTTTAGTTTAAGGGAAGAGTCCCGCTGAAGAAAGAACAAACAAACTCTTAAAAAAAAAAAAATAAATAAAATAAAAAAGTAACGGAATTATTGATTGGATCAATAATCCAATTTTGAATTCGGTATGGATAAAAGATCTTCCTATGTTATACTATTCAATTCTCGACGATGAATCGAGTTGATAGCTCAGATATTGTTATTCATGATATTGATCCGATTCGATATCATCGAGATGTCATTTTTCATTTTTATTGAATTTACCGACGAAAGATTTATCATCTCTATGGGATTAAATCCCGAGTTATTGCGAATTAAAGAGAAATGAAACGATGAGATTATGGAAGTCAATATTCTAGCGTTTATTGCTACTGCACTGTTCATTCTAGTTCCTACTGCCTTTTTACTTATAATTTACGTAAAAACATTAAGTCAAAGTGATTAATTTAACTTAAACTTGACTTCTTAGTTCTTGTTCTTATCAATGCAATCAAGAAAAAAATGCAAAAGGATTTCAATTTCGTGTCTTAGTCTTCAATGAAATGATCGGACTAGAATCGGCAGATTTCTATGAAATCTGATAGTTTAGTTTGGTAGAAAGAAATAAAAGCTATTTCTTTCTACCAAACTATCTATTATTGTTATTGTAGTATATATTATCGTAGTATATAAAAATAAAGATAGAGGTTTAATATCGATCAATCTACAATATGTATCTTCCTATTCATATATATATCAATCACAGATATGTAATGTACATAGCGCCCCCCAATTTTTTTTTTCATCTATTATCTATTTGATTTGTATTGGTTCCAACCAATCCTCAATCGGAAATAATAAAAAAAAGAAGGACACCTCTTATTCTTCCGAGATTAAGATTTATATAGATTTATGATTATTTTCAAGACCAATCTCGGTATCATATTAAAAAAATCAAGTAATCTTTTTAGTATTACGAATAAGTAGTTGATTAAATAGTTGACAGATGATCCCCAGGTTCTATGGGAAACTTTTTCCTATTTCGAAAAGATTAGTAAAACCCAATCGTTTTTTAATGTTTGAACCATAATATGAAATGAGTTCAATAAAGCATGAACTCCCTTTCGAAACTAATAAACCAAATAAAAAAATAAGTGGTAAGCATAAGCACGTAATAATGTGACTCGCCTAAGGCAACGTCAATATCTTATTATGTGTAGTATCTCATTAGACTTAGACAACCACTATGTCTATCTTGTTTCCCATAAAAAGTGTGTATCCCTTAATATAATAACTAATAACAGAACTCTTTTGAAAAAAAAAGGGGGGGGGGGATAAAAAGGTTCCGCGGTTCCTCATTGTCTATATATAGATATATATAGGGTCATTTCATCGAACTAGAAATTTTAGGAAGAATTCGGTTGGAATCAATTTCTTATTATTTATATTCCTTTAGAATATAATTCTGAAATGCAGGTATTTTTTTTTAATTCAATTGCTAAGTAAATTAATGAATTAAAATAATTGCAGAACTGTCTATAAAATAATTGATACAGTTTGAGTTTGCCCCCTCAACTAAATTAGTAATATCTTTAAAGTCCACTTCTTCCCCATACTACGAGGGAAAGGGAAAATGTAAAGACTACCATTAAAGCAGCCCAAGCGAGACTTACTATATCCATGTGAATTATACCCCTATCTCTATTAATATCAATATGAAGGAATTATTTCATTATTGTTCACTTAATAATAGTGGAATCGCTGGCGCAGAGTCAAAAAAAGTAATTCTGTCCTAACACCATTGACGAAAGAATCCAATAAATCCAACTATAACATCTAACAAGTTCTTATATGATCTCTAGTAGAATCGGAAAACATTGAGCACAAACAAAAATATCCGGAGACACCCTTGCAGGTATTAGGGAAATGAATAGTCATAACAGGTAGAAATAAAAAGACCTATATTTTTAGTTGTCCTACATTTCATTAACTACATTTCATTAAATAAAACAAGAATGATCGCTATCTATCGCATACTTCTATTTCCGATTTGATATAATCCTTACCGTTGACCGATTTTCTCTGTAAAACAATCCGAAAACTGCTTATTAAACTCTTTCACTAGGGGGTTACCGAAAAGCGAAAAGAAAGAAAACAAATTCTTTCTTTATTTCTAAATTTCTAATAGAAAGAATTTGTTTTCTTTCTTTATTTCTAATATTTTTCTAATATTAATAATATATTCTAATTATAGAATGAAATGAAAATATATATATATAAATTCTATAATTATATAAATCTATCTATATATTATTATAAATAAAAAAGAAAACGAATTAGCTATTCAATCTAACTAATATTGAATAAATGTCGTAGCGCTCATAGACTTTCATGAGTCTGTATACAAAGTTTCTTCTACAACTAAAAATGATTCCCTGTCCGACCTATTCCTATCCAATCAAATTCAAGACCCAGTCAGTAGATGGACACTACATTAGCAGTGGAGTGTGGGGGCTATCCTATCAAAATTTACCAATTCCTTTTCACGACTAAAATATTTTCTTGAATCCGATACACAAAGATTTACAGCATTTTAGAGAACAAAACCTCCAGATACTTAGAATTTAGAAGTATCAAGAGTCCTTTTCCTCCGCTTGCTTCTGCTGTAAAAAAAAAATTGTCAAATTTTATATCAGCAAAACCAAATAAGCTATTTCAATTCTCTTGTCGATCAGGCGACACCCGGATTTGAACTGGGGAAAAAGGATTTGCAGTCCCCCGCCTTACCACTCGGCCATGCCGCCAAAACGATAAAAAATAAACGTAACCTTTCGGTCACAAAAGTAAAAATTCAGGACAAATCAGAACCGTTAACTATTAAATAAATGAAATGTTAATTCATGAACGATTCTTGGATTTGAATCGAAAATTGGTTTTTCCTAATGAGATAAGAAAATCCAAATTGATACATAACTAATCAGTATTTATTTTTTTTTTCAATAAAACAAAAAAAAACCTTCTCCATTTCAATTATAACAGCAATTATCAATATATGTAAATATGTAAACCCTAGACCATAAATTAAATTATTACACAGATATTTTCATCTTATCCTATATCTTCTTATCTGATATCTAGAGGGAATTTTCGGGAAATTATCGTGCGTCAATTTTGACAATTTTTCATTAAATCGATTGAATAGAAAATAGAAATTTAACATGACATATGCTGTCCCGAACGAATAGGGCTGCAATAAAGAATAAAGAGAGACCAATATAGATAGCTATAGCACGCGTGTTTCATTTTAATAAATACAAGTACGCACTTCACCCGCATTTTTAAAATTCGCCTAAAAAAATAGGTAAAAAAATATCTCTCTTCTCTGCGAATTCTTTTTTGAACAATTGAAACCGTGAAAAAGTTAAGTGTTAAAAAAAGAAATTCGATATTGTTGATTATTAGGTCTTTATCTCATCGAACAGATTCATTTATTTTTCTGGTGTCCGTGTCCAATGGAATTCGAATGTGGAATATCATAATAATGGTAGAAATGGAATCCATTTTTTTGTTTTGATATTCTATAAAAAACCCCATAAGTAAGTCTAGGTGGAATTTTTCAATTCCTTTCCATTTATATTATATCTGTTGCAAATGCCAATTCCAATTTGAGTAGAAAATTTTATTTATTCTCCTCTGTTCATAGGTATTTCATACATTCTGTATTCGTAGTTAGGTAAAATTTCATGCGATTCAGTAAAAAAAAAATAGAAATTCCATTATTGCTAAATTGATTCATATGATTCGATGAAGAATAAGAGCAAATAATGGGATATTTTCTATATCTATAAATGGGTAAATTCAAAATAAATGGGTAAATTCAAAATAAATGGGAGTGGAAATGGGGGAGTGTATACAATACCCGGGTTGAATCAGATACAATTCGAAGGGTTTTGTAGGTTCATTGATCAGGGCTTAACAGAAGAACTTTATAAGTTTCCAAAAATGGAAGATACAGATCAAGAAATTGAATTTCAATTATATGTGGAAACCTATCAATTGGTAGAACCCTTGATAAAAAAAAAAGATGCTGTATATGAATCACTCACATATTCCTCTGAATTATATGTATCCGCGGGATTGATTTGGAAAACCAGTAGGGATATCCAAGAACAAACCATTTTTATTGGAAACATTCCTCTAATGAATTCCCTGGGAACTTCTATAGTAAATGGAATATACAGAATTGTAATCAATCAAATATTGCAAAGCCCCGGTATC